ATTTACTTGAATATAATATTGAATACCAGAAAACTATATGAATGTTGTATTTATTAACTTAACACGCGCGGATATACCTAATCTATATTTCCGTCTTCTCTATTCTTTTATTGCCCTCCTGTCCTGTCGTCAATTGACAGTATGACTTAGGGCGCAATATAATTTAAGTGGTCAAATACTATTTTGGTAAAGCACCTTGAATCCACTGGATAGTAAAGGATCTTGGATCCAACGCAGAACCCTTTGTGAATGAGAGATATAAAGACGAGAAAGACCAATGAAATCAAGTTTCAAGGTTGTAATTTAATGGTAAAGTTTGATTTGATTACCATTAACCTCCAGAATAGTTAACGAGTTTTTCGGTTTGATTCATCTCCTATTCATCTCCAAAAGGTGGCTCTCGGCCTGAGTTATATTAAGGTAAGGTGGCCAAAGGCCCCTATGGTCCAGTGGTTACGACCTCTCTCTTTCACGGAGAAAACGAGGGTTCAAGTCCCTCTAGGGGTATACCAATACTCAAGACTATAGGAGTGGGATTTTCTATCAAGTGATCCATCTTTGTCAAGTTCTTCTAATAGTCTACTCAGTGGGACTTTGTATTTTATATCAAGTGATATGTATTTGTCAAATCTGCCTGGGAGACGAAAGCAAGTTGATTATGGAACGTCTAAAATGAATTAGGCGTTGGGTCGATGCCCGAGTGGTTAATGGGGACGGACTGTAAATTCGTTGACAATATGTCTACGCTGGTTCAAATCCAGCTCGGCCCAACAATTTGTCAATCTACTATCAGATGGTAGAACCCTCTTGTTCTTAAAAAATACCTGATACGAGAGAATAAAAAAGAATCCAAAATTTCTGCTAGATCTCTTCTTATTTCCCTGGGATTGTAGTTCAATAGGCAAGAGCACCGCCCTGTCAAGGCGGACGTTGCGGGTTCGAGCCCCGTCAGTCCCGACGGATCCAATAAGTACATCAATTCGCCTCTCTATTTTCTGTGAAAGAAGGGACAGAGAGCATAATTGAATTCCGAAGGGGTTTCCCTTCTTTTTTTCAGGATTCTGTCGAAGAAAGAACAAACCCTAAACTAAAAAATAACGAAAATAGTGAAGTTGATAGAATATTCCATCTTTTCTCCCGCGACTCATCTTTCTCATACTTAACTCATCTTTCTCATACTTATTTTTATTCCAAAGAAATTTAGATCATTAAAATTTAGAACCTAATTCCTCTCTTTTTCCACTTCGCTTGTATTGTTTGTTGGGTTTTTGTAGTGGTTAGATTTCGTTTGATGGTTCTATTTTGATGGTTCTATAAGGAAGACCTATAGGAAGGTAGGTTATAGAAAATAAAGAAAAGAAGGATAAATAAAGTTAAAGTAAAGGGGTTTTTGATTGGTCCGGCAATCCCATTTTGGATTCGGTATGGATAAAAGATGTTCGTATGTTATACTATTCAATTCTCGACGACGAATTAATTTAATAGCTCAGATATTGTTATTCATGATATTGATCCGATTCAAGATCATCGATAGGTAATGCATTCATTGAATTGACAGGTGAAAGATTTATCATCTCTATGGGATTAAATCCCGAGTTATTGTGAAAAAAAAAAAAAAAAACGATGAGATTATGGAAGTAAATATTCTTGCATTTATTGCTACTGCACTGTTCATTTTAATTCCTACTGCTTTTCTACTTATAATTTACGTAAAAACAGCCAGTCAAAATGATTAATTACTTTAAATGAAACTTGACTTCTGAATTCTTATCAATAGTTGAAGAAATCAAATGAAAAGTATTCTATTTTTGTTTTGCGCCTTAAATGAAATCAACAGGCTATAATCGGCGGTATTCTATGAGATCCGAGAGTATGGTAAGTAAGAAATTGATTTCTTACTTACCATACTCTCTATTAGTGTTATAGTAGTGTATAAAATTGTTTATAATAAAGTTGGTATACTATATTAGCTTCTATCTTCAATATATGTAGTTATTAATCCATATATGGAATTTACGTAGGACCCAATTCTATTTCTTTGATACATCTATTTATTCCGATGAATCTGAAATAATTGTTTTGTTTTACTGTTATAGAATACATTTATCCACTATAATCCAATGGAATTTGGAAACGAAGATATTTTGATTTGAAAATTATTTCACTTCAAATAAAAAATGCGTTGCAGAACGATCTATAAAACAATTGATACCGTTTCATTCCTCAACTAAATTAGGAGTGCTTCTAAAGTCCACTTCTTCCCCATACTACGAGCGAAAGGGAAAATGTAAAGACTACCATTAAAGCAGCCCAAGCGAGACTTACTATATCCATGTGAATTATGTCCCTTATCTCTATGATAGAATTATTCCATTATTGCTCACTAATAATAGTAGAATGAATGGTCCAGAGTCAAAAAGGGATTCTGGCCGAACACTATTGATGAACCAATCAAAAAAATCCATTTCAAAAATTTCTATATGATTTATAATCGGTAAAGACTAAACACAAGTAAAATAAAAAATAAAAACTACAAAGGAATATTACTAATGGAACATCTAGTAATAAAATAAGAGGGCACATTCCTTTTTTTCTTGCCCTTCAAAGTAAAAATAGATCAATTGCTATCTATTACAAACTTTTTCCTATTTGATCTAATCCGTACCCTTTCCCGATTGTCTCTCTGAAGGATTTGGGAGATAGTATATTATACTTTTGACGAGGGGTTAAAAAAAAAGAATCATTTTTTTCACGTTTTTTTCTATAAATTATCCATCTCAATCTAATAGTGATTGAATGCCTGAACACTCAGAGATTCTCGCGAGTCTATATATGTAGATTACAGTATAGAAATAGAAAGAACTTACCCCAACCAGTAGTTAAATTTTCTCCAATCAAGACCCAATAAGTAGACATTACATTAGTAGTAGAAAGGAATCGGGAAGTCTTGCTTCGACCATTAAAAAAAAATCTTTCTTTTCATTTTGGATTCAAAGATTTCCGATTTCCAATCTTTTACAAACTCCCCAGAACGGATGTTTAGATATTAACAGTCCCCTTATTCTGTTCTGGCTGGGTAAAATTAGGTTGAGTTATATCAGCAGAACAGAATAAGAGATTCCGATTCGTTTGCTGATGAGGCGGCACCCGGATTTGAACTGGGGAAAAAGGATTTGCAGTCCCCCGCCTTACCACTCGGCCATGCCGCCAAAACGATACACAATAGGAGAAATTTTTACCTTTTTTGTTGGATTACTCAATTTTAGTTTATTGTACTTGCATCCCCTTTTGAATCCTTCAACTTATCAAAATTAGAAAATAAACCCCTTATTCCCCTTTTGATTGTCCCTTCGATTGATTGTATAGTAGCTCAAAACACACAATGCCAAAAAGCTTCCCCTCACTTTTCTATTGAAAAATAAAATGTATATTTTCACTCAAAAAAACTAAAATTTATGACAAACGGGATATTCATTGAGTGAGAATTCGTCAATGATTCTTGGATTTGAATCTAAAATTTGGTTTGCCAAACGACATAAGAGAATACAAATTGATACATACTTGATTTATCCTTTTCTTGATTTATTCTTTTGAATCAAAAATCCTTCTCAATTTCCATTATAACAAAAATGATAAGTATATGTAAACCCCAGAACGGAAATTGTTACACGGATACTAAATTGGCTATTTAGAGTATGTTGCCTATAAATAAAAAAATGAAGGGAATTTTTTGTAACAAAAAAGGCCCGGCTGGGTATTGACCGGGCCAGGCCAAAAACGCACTTCGAATAAAATAAAAGCAAGAAGGTCTTCTTTTTTTATCTTTCTATTTTGATCTTTCGAGCATCTAAATGGAATTGCTAATTATATAATAACGATAAAGAATGTGAAAGAAATACTTAATTTAATCCTTACTTGATGTGTAATGTAACATAGTAATTATCTTTTTCAATTGGGAGAGATGGCTGAGTGGACGAAAGCGGCGGATTGCTAATCCGTTGTACGAGTTATTCGTACCGAGGGTTCGAATCCCTCTCTTTCCGTTGATGACTTTCTATTTTTTTTCTAGTTAAGTGTGTGGAATAGCTAAAAGAAAATAAAAATATGAAGAAAATTGTAAAATAAAGCAAGAAAAACAATTTATTCTTCACGTCCAGGATTACGTCCTGGATCATTGGATAGGAATCCAAAAATGAAGAGAGAAACAAAGAATATTACTACTGTGTAAACGAAAAGTTTGAGAGTAAGCATTACACAACCTCCAAGATCATTTTTTGAAAAAGAAAAACGAGAGAAAAGAAAAGATAATAGATCCTCCATTTTTATATCACATATCTTATTTTGACACCAAGAAATGAATTCTAAAATAGAAAAGAATGTTCAGAAATTCAAATGAAGTTGTGAAGTTGAAATTTTTAAAAAGAGTCTTTGATTACCAGAAATCACTTTCATACCCCCAATTAGATGTTGTAAGCGACCCTAAGCTAATAAGGTATGTCGCCGGAAAGGAAAAAGGATGAAAATCGGGAAATGGGGCGAGCCGGATTTCTCACGGCTATTCGATCATTTCAATGTTTGAATTGAAGGTTCATACTGTCAGACTTATTTGATCTTATCAAATGTTATCATTTTTCTCGAATAAATCATGAATTCTATAAGATACTATTAAAGATCTTATCGAAAACTTACAGCAGCTTGCCAAACAAAGGCTAAAAGAAAAAAGAACAGGGGTATGACTGGCATAACATCTACGATTGGATTCAAAAAAGCATAGGCTTCGGGCAATTTGGCGAAGAAAAGACTACTCGGATAAAGGGCAGAATTAAGACAGATCAAACTAAAGATATTAAGCATAACAGACATTTTTTTCGTCGAGATAATTGCATTTTGATTGAGTTATTGATATAAGGAAAAATGAAGAAAGTAAGGTAGACAAAAAAATCCTTCTTTTTCCACTCAATCAAAAATCCTCCAATTCTCAAAGGAGACTAGAAGAAATCATACTTTCATACAATATCTTAATTGAATTATATGTAATGATCAATAAATTAAGTTGAATTCTAGATATACACATGTCAAAATCCTAGCAACGAATCTAAAATAAATTCTATAAAGAAGAAAGATTTTCTATAGATAGTTGGACTGGAATTGACGAACACTTAATACCAATATTATTCTTTATTAGTATTAGTGTCCACTAACAATAGAAATGGGGCGTAGCCAAGCGGTAAGGCAACGGGTTTTGGTCCCGCTATTCGGAGGTTCGAATCCTTCCGTCCCAGAGCATATCCCCTGTACCCGAATACTTCTTTTTTGTTCAACAAGGTTCTGTTTCACGGTCTAATATTGGATAGAATAGTATTCCTCTTTCTTTTTTTTTTTTTTTTGAATGATTCTTTTCGGAATCATATCTGCATTTTTCACAAACTGAACTAAATCGAGTTCAAATGACATGCAAAAGTAACTAAACCCTTTTGATAAAGATAAGATGAGATGTAGAAAGATTACTTAACCTCAGGTTCAAATATGAAAATACATATAAAAGAGGAAGTGCTTAGCCTATAGGTATGTATTGTTATCAGGTATGTATTGTTATCCTATTTCAGTGACAAAAAGTCTTTCTATTTTTGTGAAAAAGAGTTTTCATACTTACTTCAAAAATGAAAATTGAAATATTTAACAATTATATTTATTTTCATTGTTCGATCTATTTAGATTATTTGCTTTACATCATTGAGAATTCCATTCGAAAAGAAAAAGAAAATTATCTTTAAAATTATCTTTATTATGATAATCAAATGGAGTCTTTACTGTAAAACTTGACTCAAATAATGATATAGAAGTAAGAAACTTTTTCAAGTATAAAGATTTGTAATGATTCTTTATGGATTGAATCTTTGGGAAGTTTTGGGAAGTTGGAATTAGTAAGTCTATCTTATTGAGTCACTTGAAGAGGCAGAGTCAAATAGAATTTATTTATTTAGAATTTCTTTATTCGTGTGCTTTCTGTTAGTTATGTTATTTCTCTATTTAGATTTCTGGATATTTCTGTTAGACATTTTTTGAGATAGAGATTTATATCAAAATGTTCCATTCATACAAAAAAGCCGGGGTCTTGCTAATATTTATTCATAAAAATATTGATTATCTATGTAGCTGTAGCTAAGAAAAAAGAGAAATAACTATGGCTCTGTACCGACTGAACCAATGACTATTCATGATTCCATAATTGAATCAATTCAATACTGGTTCGAAATTAGAGGAATGTTATGGTAAAACTTCGTTTAAAACGATGTGGTAGAAAGCAACGTGCGACTTGAAGGACACGATCCGTTGTGGATTCTTATTCTTACATCCACCATTTTATATAGGAATGAAGGTGCTCTTGGCTCGACGTCGTTTTTCTATTCTACTAGAACCCTTCTTTTTTTATTGGGTTGTAATTGTAATGTAAATAGTTTGCGATGGAGCTCGAGTAGAAAGTATTTATTAATTTCTCAGGGGCAACGATCTAGGGTTAATGCCAATCAATAAATTGGAACAACTTCGTAAGTATATCTTCGATATAGAAATCGAAAGGATCCGATTCGAGCAAATTTTAAACAAATTTTGAATTCCAAAAATTTTGTTGGAACGGCTAAAACTTTTCGATTCACGGTGTATCGCGCACGAATAAACCATCGGTATGATTCTTTGATAGAAAGAAATCACAAAAAGGGGTATGTTGCTACCATTTTGAAAGGATTAAGAAGCACCGAAGTAATGTCTAAACCCAATGATTTAAAACCAAGATAAAGGATCCCAGAACAAGGAAACGCCACTTCAATTGTCTCACGGATCCAAATAAAGAATCCAAATGTATTTTAAACGAGACGAAAAAGGGGGGGTTAAAGACCACTCAAAAAATAGATTAATATCTTTAAGATATTTTAAAGATATTTTAGAATTCTTGAACTTGAGTTATGAGTACAAATGATTTTTTTCAGGAAGAAAGCTAAAAAAAAAATGACTATGAGTTAAATTATAGACTAATTTATTTTATGGAGTCCTTTCCTATTTATTCTAATTTTATCCATAGACAAAACTTCTAATCATTTTTTCTCGAGCCGTACGAGGAGAAAGCTTCTTATACGGTTCTGGGGGGGGGGTTCTTTTTCATCTACATCTATCCCGATGAGCCGTCTATCGAATCGTTGCAATTGATGTTCGATCCCGAAGAGAAGGAAGAGATCTTCGGAAAGTGGGTTTTTATGATCCTATCAAGAATCAAACTTATTTAAACGTTCCCGCTATTCTCTATTTCCTTGAAAAAGGCGCTCAGCCTACAGGAACTGTTCAGGATATTTTAAAAAAGGCAGAGGTTTTTAAGGAACTTTGCTCTAATCAAATGAAATTCAATTAAATTAAGGAAAAAAAAACTAAGGATAGGATAGTGATTTCTATATCATTTTGGATATCTTTTCTATACTATGTTTTTTTATTTCCTTTTTTTTTTCTTGC